AGAATGTACCCTTCTATCCAATTTGCATCGATAAAATAAATCCAAATTCCATATTCCAGCAGTAGATGAATAATTGCAAATTTTTGTGTGTACGAGATTAGAATAACTTCAAAATAACTGACATAATTTTTTATTTTTCCTGATCAGAAAAATACATGAAAAAGAAAGGAGGTAGAAAAATTTTTTGATTTATGGTTAAAGAAGAAAAACAAGAAAACAGAGGTTCTGTTGAATTTCAAGTATTCAGTTTCACCAATAAGATACGGAGACTTGCTTCACATTTGGAATTACACAAAAAAGATTTTTCATCGGAAAGAGGTCTACGAAGACTTTTGGGAAAACGTCAACGTTTGCTGGCTTATTTGGCAAAGAAAAATAGAGTACGTTATAAGAAATTAATAAGTCAGTTGGATATTCGGGAGAAGTAATTTAATCGTTCGAATTTTTTTCTTATTTTATTAATTAGTAGTCTTATAGTAGTCTTAGATTTTGCATTTTGATGAGCCTCGTTTTGAGGAATTCATGGAATAATGAATTAAGAAAGAAAGGATATGAACAAAGATACATAACATAAAAAAAAGAATAGATAAGAGGATATTCGCCCTCCCCCTACATATTTAATTTCCTCTCCTATACAAAAACCAGCAAGACCTACTCCATTGATAATTCCATCAATAACACCTTTATCAATAAAATGCGTTAGTTCGGCTAATCTTCTTATACCCAAGATAAAGACTCTACTATAGAAAACATCTATGTAACCACGATTATATGACCAACTGTATATCTTTTTTTTTACTTGATGCAAAAAGTTCTTTTTGGCATTCCCTTTTAAAAGGGAATTTATAAAATTCAAATTCTGAAAAAAAGAATAAGCGGATCCATAGAAGGTATATGCTATGAATAGACCAAAAATAGCTAAACTTACAGAATAAATTGCATTAGTGATAAATTCATATGAATTTATGGAAGAATTAGAACTTTCTTGGAAAAGGCTTATTGAAGGAGTTAGCCACTTTGATAATATGGTTAACTCCGATATTCCATTACCCATTACTCCATTATCAAAATGGATTCCTATGGATCCAATAAACAAAGTAAAAAGCAGTAATATAAGAAGCGGAAATAGCATAGTATTTCCCGTTTCATAAGGATAGACTAAAGTTTTTTTAATCCCAAACGGAGTACTAAAAGATCCTATCCTATTTCTTGTATTACCATAAATTTTTGGTATATTTTGTGAAAAATTTGGTATATTTTGTGAAAAAAAAGAAACTCCACTATTCATTGTTGATAAAACAAAATGTCTATTAACCCCTTTGGGTATACTTTTTCCCCATAAGGATATTGAACCCAATGAACCTTCTTTAGTACTACTATACTTTTGAAAATGAACACGTAAATATCCATCAAAAGTAAGTAAATATATGCGAAACATATAAAATGCAGTTAATCCCGCACTAAAAGAGGCTATTATTCCTAAAAAGGGTGAATACAACCAACTATTACTAAGGATTTCATCTTTGGACCAGAAGCAAGCAAGAGGTGGAATACCACAAAGAGAAAGTGTACCACATAAAAAAGTAGTTCTTGTAATTGGAACGTATTTTCTTAAACCACCCATAAGAACCATATTCTGACTTTTATCTGGTGAATATCCAACAAGAGGTTCCATTGAATGAATAACGGATCCGGATCCCAAGAATAATAACGCTTTCGAATAAGCATGAGTGATCAAATGGAATAAAGCAGCTTGATAAGAACCTATACCTAAAGCTAACATCATATAACCCAATTGAGACATTGTAGAATAGGCTAAGCTTCTTTTAATATCTCTCTGAGCAAGAGCTAAAGTAGCTCCTAAGAAGAGTGTTATTGTACCAACTAAAGAAATTAAACTCATTATCAAAGGTAGGGATATGAAAAGAGGAAGAAGTCGAGCTAGAAGAAAAATCCCCGCAGCAACCATAGTTGCTGCGTGTATAAGAGCCGAAATGGGAGTGGGTCCTTCCATAGCATCGGGTAACCATACGTGAAGAGGAAATTGTGCAGATTTTGCAACTGCACCAAGGAATAATAAAAAAGCGCACAAAGTAGTAAGTAAAGAATTAATCCCATTATTAGGAATCCAATTATTAGCTATTTTGAACAAATCCCGAAACTCTAAACTACCTGTTATCCAAAAAAAACCTAAAATTCCTAATAAGAGACCAAAATCCCCTACACGATTAGTTACAAAAGCTTTTTGACAAGCACTGGCTGCAATTGGCCGTGTAAACCAAAAACCTATCAATAAATAGGAACACATTCCCACAAGTTCCCAAAAAAAATAAATTTGTATCAAATTTGAACTAGTAACCAACCCTAACATGGAAGTATTAAAAAAACTTATATAAACAAAAAATCGCAAATATCCTTGATCGTGAGACATATAATCATCACTATAAATAAGAACCAAGATTCCTACAGTAGTAATTAGTATTAACATAATAGAAGTAAGGGGGTCAATCAAGTATCCAAATTCTAAGGAAAAATCATTATTGATGGTCCAAGACCATAGATATTGATAGATCGAACTTCCATTTATTTGTTGAATAGACAGGTGAACTGAGAATACCATAGCTATACTTAAGAGTAAAACACTAGGAAAAGCCCATATGCGACGAAGATTTTTTGTTGCTGTCGGAATAAGAAAAAGTCCAAACCCCATTGACATAATAACTGGAAGTGGGAGAAGAGGGATTACCCAGGCATATTGATATGTATGTTCCATAAGAAAAAAATAGCAATTTTTAGTTGAAATTTTTAGTTCAATTTTTCTAGAAAATAAAATTGTTTCCGATTCACCAAACCTATTCTTATCTTTTTCTGAAGGAATTAAAAACACAAAAAAAAGATTGAATAATTTTCATTTCTATTCATTTTTGTATTTCTTTCTGTTAAAATAAAATAGCTCTCTTTTTTTATTTCGTAATTGATTGAATTCCAAAAAAACCCTATATTTATAGGAAATTGAAATTCTCAACTATTTCTTACTTCATATAAAACGGAAAGCCTAATGACGAAAATTATCTAAGTTTTAGAATGTCTTGTTTAAGAGACTAAATATTTTTTTATTTGAATTGGAATTCAATTATGAAATACCATTCTTAACTTAATTAACTATTTGAATTTTCCCTTGTTTTTATCTCCCCATCTTATATGGGGCTTATCCCCATACCTTTTATTTCAATAAGTTTATTTGATATAGAAATTGATTTAAATAGAAAATCCTTGTATAGAATATATACAATGATATATTCTATATTATTAAAAAAAAGTATAAAATATATATGAAAAATACGCGAAAAAACTCTTGTCTTATCCACATTAGACAAAATGGAGTAAAAAATAATTTAGAATTTCAGTGTCTTTCAGTATCTAAGTATAAATACTAAGAAAAAAAAGAAAGAAGGATTGATTTCCAGCAATAGATGTCTTTCACATACAACTAGAAAAAGTAATCCCTTTTTGAATGGCAGTTCCAAAAAAACGTACTTCGATGTCAAAAAAGCGTATTCGTAAAAATCTTTGGAAGAAAAAAACTTATTTTTCCATAGTACAATGTTATTCTTTAGCCAAATCAAGATCATTTTCTAGTGGCAACGAGTATCCAAAACCAAAAGGTTTTTCTGGGCAACAAACAAATAATAAGGTTTTTAATAATCTGAATTGATCTATTCCAAAAAAATTTCCATTATTTAATATGAATGAAAAATTCAGATTAATTAATGAATCTACTTTTATGTGTCGCATTTTTTGGTACAATATTCTTAGAACTAACCGTTCTGTTATATAGAACAAAAGTTTTTGGTATATTGTGTACTCACTATCAAAGAACTTTTGATAATAGAATCCTCGTATTATTTTATTTTTATGAGGATTCTATTATCAAAAGTGGAGTATTCTTGCAATAGGATTTACAACTTCTACCTATCTTATTCAAAATTCACAAAAAAATTGGTTTAGCACCGGTAAATCATATTAATAGGAGCGTAAAGGATTTCATTCTAGAAATTTTTCGAAAATATGAAATTCTTTATATTTAATGATAAAATTCTAATGTTCATAAATTCTATGGATTTTCCTAATCTCGACGATTCGCGAGAAAATAACTATTATTTTTTTAAGTTAACTATTTTTAAAAGTTAGCCGCCATGGTGAAATTGGTAGACACGCTGCTCTTAGGAAGCAGTGCTCAAGCATCTCGGTTCGAGTCCGAGTGGCGGCATTCTCGAAAAAGAATACAATAGATTAGAAAATGGATTCAATTCGAAATTTCCAATTTTGTTTTTGTAATGGGACCTTCTCCTTATGCTATTTGCAACTTTAGAACATATACTAATTCATATCTCTTTCTCAACCATTTCAATTGTAATTACGATTTATTTGATAACCTTATTAGTTCGTGAACTTAGGGGGTTACGTGATTCGTCAGAAAAAGGAATGATAGCTACTTTTTTTTCTATAACAGGATTCTTAATTTCTCGTTGGGTTTCTTCGGGACATTTTCCATTAAGTAATTTATATGAGTCATTGATCTTCCTTTCATGGGCTCTGTATATTCTTAATACTATTCCTAAGATACAGAACTCTAAAAATGATTTAAGCACTATAACTACGCCAAGTACTATTTTAACGCAAGGCTTTGCCACATCGGGCCTTTTAACTGAAATGCATCAATCTACAATACTAGTACCTGCTCTACAATCTCAGTGGTTAATGATGCATGTCAGTATGATGTTACTAAGCTATGCAACTCTTTTGTGCGGATCCTTATTATCTGCTGCTCTTTTAATCATTAGATTTCGAAAGAATTTCGATTTCTTTTCTAAAAAGAATGTTTTACTTAAAACATTTTTCTTTAGTGAGATTGAATATTTCTATGAAAAAAGAAGTGTTTTAAAAAACACCTCTTTTCCTGCATTTCCAAATTATTACAAATATCAATTAACTGAGCGTTTGGATTCTTGGAGTTATCGTGTCATTAGTCTAGGGTTTATCCTTTTAACCATAGGTATTCTTTGTGGAGCAGTATGGGCTAATGAGGCGTGGGGATCCTATTGGAATTGGGATCCTAAGGAAACTTGGGCATTTATTACCTGGACCATATTTGCAATTTATTTACATAGTAGAACAAATCCAAATTGGAAAGGTACGAATTCAGCACTTGTAGCTTCGATAGGATTTCTTATAATTTGGATCTGCTATTTTGGTATCAATTTATTAGGAATAGGTTTACATAGTTATGGTTCATTTACATTACCATCTAAATGATTACATAACATAAAACTTTCAGAAAATGGTGGTTTTTCCATTTTTGTTTGAATTTGAGAACCCTTTGAAAAGACGTTCAAGGGGTTCTCAAAAATTGGATATAGATCTAAATCTAATTAGAATTTTTTACTTTTTTCTGAGTTTTTTGGTTTTCCACAATGGAATTAGAGTGGAATAGTTAAAAAAAAATCCTATTTAGGATAATAATTGGATAAGAGAGCCTCTACCTTGTCAACGGATAGCGAGAGAACAAAATCTGGATAAATGCCAATTCCTATTACTGGTAAAAAGATACAGATTAAAAGAAAGAGTTCTCGCGGTCCAGAATCCAAAAAATTTGCGTTTGGAACATTAAATAGCTTGTATCCATAGAACATCTGACGTAACATGGATAATAAATAAATAGGAGTTAATATCATTCCAACTGCCATGACAAAAATAATTAGCATTTTTGCCATTAACATAAATTTTGGACTAGTAATTAGTCCAAAAAATACTACCAATTCTGCAATAAAACCGCTCATTCCTGGCAAGGCAAGAGAAGCCATTGAAAAGCTACTAAACATGGTAAAAATTTTTGGCATTGGGATAGATATCCCTCCCAGTTCTTCGAGATAAACAAGACGCATTCTATCACAGGCCGTTCCCGCCAAGAAAAAAAGTGTAGCACCAATAAATCCATGGGATAATATTTGTAAAATAGCTCCATTTAGCCCAATGTTGGTTATGGAACCAATTCCTATAATTATGAAACCCATGTGAGATACAGAGGAATAGGCTATTCTTTTTTTGAAATTTCGTTGACCAAGAGAAGTTGAAGCTGCATAGATTATTTGCACGGCTCCTATTATTACTAACCACGGAGAAAGTAGATAATGAGCATGAGGTAACAATTCCATATTAATCCGAATCAATCCGTATGCTCCCATCTTTAATAGGATTCCCGCTAAAAGCATACATGTACTGTAATGCGCTTCCCCATGGGTATCTGGTAACCACGTATGCAGAGGTATAACAGGCAATTTGACAGCATAAGCAATAAGGAAGCCAAAGTATAATAGTATTTCCAATGTTGCAGGGTATGATTGATTAATCAATCTTTCTAAATCTAATCCCGGTTCGTTGGAACCATATAAGCCCATACCCAGAACTCCGATTAAGAAAAAAATGGAACCGCCTGCAGTATACAAAATAAACTTAGTAGCTGAATACAGACGCCTCTTTCCCCCCCACATGGATAAAAGTAAGTAAACAGGAATTAATTCTAACTCCCACATGATAAAAAAAAGTAAAAGGTCTCGTGAAGAAAATAATCCTATTTGACCGCTATACATTGCTAGCATCAGGAAATAGAATAATCGCGAATTTCGGGTAACAGGCCAAGCCGCTAAAGTAGCTAAAGTAGTGATAAATCCTGTCAATAAAATAGATCCTAATGAAAGTCCATCGATTCCCAATCTCCAGTGGAAATCGAAAACATCTATCCATTTATAATCCTCCTTTAATTGCATTAAAGGATCCTCCAATTGGAAATGATAACAGAATGCATAAATCATTAAAAGGAATTCTAATAAACAAATAGATATAGTATACCATCTAACTATTTTATTTCCTTTATAAGGTAAAAAGAAAATAAATGAACCTGCAAATATCGGCAAAACAACAAGGATTGTTAACCAAGGAAAATAACTCATGATAAAGTAATAAAGACAAGATACGTTTTGACCAGAAAAGCCCATGCTCGATTATTTCGAGCACAGGCTTCTTCGGTAAAGAGGAATCAGACGATTCAAGTGGAGTTTTTTGTAACGTATCAATAAGATAGAGCCATGCTGCGGGTTGTTTCAGGCCCTAAATAAACGCGGACGCTTAAAAAATCCGTTGGGCAGGCAGATTCGCATCTCTTACACCCCACACAATCCTCGGTTCTCGGCGCAGAAGCAATTTGCTTGGCTTTACATCCATCCCAAGGTATCATTTCTAATACATCTGTTGGACAAGCTCGTACACATTGAGTGCATCCTATACATGTATCATAAATTTTTACAGAATGTGACATTGGATCTATAAATTTTACTTTAAAAAAAAAAATTTTCTATCTGATAAAAAAGAAATTAGTACTATATATAAATTAGATGTATTGTAGATACCAGATGAAACAATGGTTTATCCAAATTTAATAAATAATGCAGCAATATATTTCTTTTCTTAATCTGTTTGTGAGAAAGCGTGAAAAGAGCCAAGAGACTTGAATTTAAGGCTTCAACAAGCATAATTATACGAATTCTATAATACTAATTCGAATTAGCCAATAAATTGGCTATCATCTTTTCAATATAAATTATTGCAATATTCAAATTGCCATATCAATGAATTGGAAAAATGCAATATTCAATAAGTAAAAAAGAATACTCTGAAATAACCTATCATCTTAATGTTCCATATTATATGTGCCTTTGTTTAGAGGATTCTCTAATTATTCAAAAAATTAGATTGATTGATACGAGTGGATTTCCTGTTACGATGGATGGAAGAAAGAATAGATAGTCCAATAGCAGCTTCAGCAGCCGCAAGGGCTATAACAAAAATTGCGAAAATGTCTCCTTTTAATTGGCGACTATCAAATAGATCAGAAAATGTTACGAGATTTAGATTAATTGAATTCAGTATAAGTTCAAGACATATTAGAGCTCTAACCAAGTTTCGGCTTGTGATCAAGCCATAGATACCAATCGAAAATAAATAGACACTCAAAAAAAGTACATGCTCAAACATCATTAATTAACTCCTTATCAATCGCGATTCATTTCAATATGAGGACAAGAATTGAACCGATTCAATTAAATAGAACAATTACGCAACAAAAGCGAAAAGAAGGTATTTGTTGTGTTGGCAGTAGATGGGTTTTACTAAATCAAAATTGTGATTCTTTAGTTATTTATTTTAGATTTGCAATTCTAAGAATTTTGATTCATTCTAAGTATTTCTTATTGTCGAGCCATAGTAATTGCACCTATTAAAGAAACTAGAAGAATTAGGGAAATTAGTTCAAACGGAAGATAAAAATCGGTTGCTAAATGAATCCCAATTTGTTGAACGTTATTTATAAGACCCTGTTCTACTATTTGATTTGATCTTGTAGTCCAAAGAATTCCATACCATGACGTATCTGGGATAGTAGTCATTAGTGAAAAAGGAATAGTTATACAAACGAGTGAAGTAAATCCATCTCCAATAGTCCAATAATTCTTATCTTTAGACCACTCTGAGCCGTTTACAAACATTACAGCAAATATGATCAAGACATTTATGGCCCCCACATAAATAAGAAGTTGTGCGACAGCTACAAAATAGGAATTCAATAAAAAATAAAACAAGGATATACAAACAAGGACTAATCCCAGCGAAAAGGCAGAATAAATTGGGTTGGTAAGTAATACTACTCCTAGACCCCCCAGTAGAAGAACAAATCCCCCAAATAGCACAAGAATCTCATGTATTGGTCCAGGTAAATCCATTATGGATAAGAAGAAATTTATAGTATAAAATTTTTCATGAACTGACTAAAACTAAAAGATTTAAGGAAGGAAAAAGGAATTCGGATATTCTTTTGTATAATATAAGTTGTATAGTTAGAAATCATGAAAATCTACTCTCATTTTAAATCTGGAATAATTTGCAATCAGCAGTAGTTATTCATTTTTCTTTATAGTTACTAAAAAAACTATTGGATTTTAGTAACAAAAAAATTCTCGTACCTAGTAATCAGTAATCGTTCTGGAATTCCAAGATTTTTCTTCGTCTATTTTACTTTGAGACGAATTCCTAATTGTTTGAATTGTGTAATCCCCCATTATGGAGATTGGTAACCGACTTAAAGCTATTTGATTGTAATTCAATTCATGACGATCATAAGTAGAAAGTTCATATTCTTCAGTCATTGATAAACAGTTTGTTGGACAGTATTCAACGCAGTTACCACAAAATATACAAACTCCGAAATCAATACTATAATTAAGTAATTGTTTCTTTTTAATATCCTTTTCAAATCTCCAATCCACAAGGGGTAGATCTATCGGGCATACGCGAACACATACTTCACAAGCAATACATTTATCAAATTCAAAGTGTATTCGCCCCCGGAAACGCTCCGATGTAATTGATTTTTCATAAGGGTAGTGAATCGTTATAGGTAAACGATTTGTGTGGGATAAGGTAATTATGAAACCTTGACCAATGTATCTTGCGGCGCGTATTGTTTGTTGACCATAACTAATGAACCCAGTTATCATAGGGAACATATTCTAAATATCCATGAAAAAGGTATGTTTCTTTCTCTTGTTTGAGAGAACTTTTTTTTATGTTGAAAATATTCTTACTATTATTGTATTATCTTATTTATAGTGAAACTAGTTGCGAAGAAGTTGTTAATAAGAGATTTCCCAGAGAAATGGGTAAAAGAAATTTCCATCCAAGATTTAATAACTGATCCATTCTCATCCTGGGTAAAGTCCATCTTATTGTGATAGAAATGAAGAGAAATAAATAAGCTTTAGTTAATGTAATAAGAATACCCGTTATCGTTTCCAAAATTCCAACCATTGTATTCATTTGGAAAAAACCAAAAAGGGATATATAGGGAATAGAAAAATTCCACCCGCCTAAGTAGAGAACTGTTACAAATAAAGAGGAAACTAATAAATTAAGGTAAGAAGCAAGATAAAATAAACCATATTTAATACCGGAATATTCGGTTTGATAACCTGCTACTAACTCTTCTTCTGCTTCTGGTAAATCAAAAGGTAATCTTTCACATTCTGCTAAAGAAGAAATTAGAAAAACTAGAAAACCTATAGGCTGACGCCAAAGATTCCATCCAAAAAAACCATATTTTGACTGCGCTTCAACTATATCAACTGTACTTGAACTGTTAGATAATCATAGTCGATGATAACATCACAGTTCCCACCGCTATTCCAAAACCGTACATGAAACCTTAGTTTCATACGGCTCCCCTATGATCAGAAAAAAGGAAAAGGTTGTTTCGTTTCTATTCCCTGGGGGTAGATAGAATTAGGTAAGAGAAAATTGATTGGAAAGTCCTAAATTAGACCAAAGCAATTCCGTCTGCTAGAATAAAAAAAGCGCTTCTGAATTGATCTCATCCTTTATATAATAAAATGAGAATTTTTCTTTGTTTAGTAATAACTTAATATTGGAATAAAACACTCGTTATAGCTATTAAATTATTAAATGGAAAGATTTGGGTATTAGTTCATGAGGAATTCTGTATGAATATGGATAAAGGAAAGAATAAAGATCCTTTTTTGTATTGGATTACATATCTTTTGTCCTATTCTCCTTTCCCCGGGAAGGGTCTACTTAAAAAGAAAAAAGGAATAAAGGATTAATTCGTTTTTGATAGCCATTTCCTTAACAAGTGAATGTGACACATACTCTGGATCGGAATACGAAGAAAGTACTACTTGATCATTTCCACCAATTTCAAGTTCTTATTATGATTCCTTTTATGAGGAAATAATGTCTAATGATTTAGATTCTCTCATTACTAATCCTTTATGTACTTTAGTGTTCCTAATCCTTCACTAACTTTTGATGAATTCCTTTATGGTTATAAGTTTTAGTAATAACTAAAAATATTCTAGTAATGGAATTCCATATTGCGAATTCTTTATTCTTGCCCGCTTCAAGATATGATGACTAATCAAACATCTCAACCTTGGGGGTAAAGAGTTTACACTCCTTATGTTTACTCAACTTTTTCTTGTACGTAGGAAATGAGATTTTTCTTTTTACTACAAATTAATAAGCTGTTTTGTTTCACTCATATAGCTATCTAGTTTAAATTAGCAACCTGAATACAGAAAAGGAAAAGGACGATAAGTATTCAATGTATTTTAGAGGAAAAAGATCCCATTTTAACGAATCACACGTAGAGATATTGCTAGCACACAAAAAGTTAATGGTATTTCATAACTAATAGATTGAGCAGCCGCTCGTAGACCCCCTAAAAAAGAATATTTATTATTTGAGCTATATCCTGCCAAAAGAAGACCAATAGGAGCAATACTTGAAATTGCAATCCATAAAAAAACACCAATACTAAGATCAGATAAAACAAAACGATATCCCAAAGGGATAACTAAGAAACTTAATAAAACAGATATTACTGCTATAGAGGGTCCAATGCTAAATAAAGGAATCTCTCCTCGGGATGGCAGGATATCCTCTTTAAAAATTAGCTTAGTTCCATCTGCTATAGCTTGAAGCAATCCCAGGGGACCGGCATATTCAGGACCAATACGTTGTTGTATCGATGCGGATATTTCTCTTTCTAACCACACAATTACAAGTACCTCTATTGTGATTCCCAGTAAGAGGGTCAAAATGGGTAGAATCCATATCAGTCCATAGACTTCTTTTAATAATTCCAATTTCGAAAAAGAATTAATAGTTTCTACCTCTACCCTATCTATTATCATTTCAACGATCAACTTCCCCCATAATGATATCTATACTACCTAATATCGTCATGATATCAGCCAATTTCATTTTTTTAACTAGCTGAGGAAGAATTTGCAAATTAATAAAACCCGGTGGACGTATTTTCCATCTCCAGGGGAAAAGACTATCATCTCCTACCAGATAAATTCCTAATTCACCTTTTGGAGCTTCCACTCTTACATAAAGCTCTTGCTTTGATAATTCAAAATTGGGTGAAGGTTTTTTACCAAGAAATCGATATTCAAAATCATTCCATTCGGAATTCTTTGCTTTATTAAAGCGTCGGACTTCTAAATTCTCATAAGGTCCTCCAGGAATTTTCTCTACAGCCTGTTGAATAATTTTGATAGATTCCCTCATCTCACCGATTCGTACTAAATACCGAGCTAATGAATCTCCTTCTTTTTGCCATTGTACTTTCCAATCGAATTGATTGTAAGATTCATAAGGATCAATTTTACGAAGATCCCATTGTATTCCAGAACCTCGTAACATTGGTCCCGATAAGCCCCAATTTACAGCTTCTTCTCCGCTAATAAAACCGACTCCTTCAACTCGTTCTAAAAAAATGGGATTTCGTGTAATAAGTTGTTGATATTCAACAATTCCTCGTAAAAAATAATCACAGAAATCTAAACATTTATCTATCCATCCATAAGGTAGATCGGCAGCTACTCCTCCGATGCGAAAGTAATTATGCATCATTCGCATACCTGTAGCAGCCTCAAAAAGATCATATATCAATTCTCTTTCTCTAAAAATGTAGAAAAAAGGAGTCTGTGCGCCGAGATCCGCCATAAAAGGTCCAAGCCATAACAAGTGAGAAGCTATACGGCTCAATTCTAACATAATTACCCTAATATAGCTGGCTCTTCGAGGTATTTGAATATTCTCTAAGAATTCTGGTGCATTTACCGTTATTGCTTCTGTAAACATAGTAGCTAAATAATCCCACCGTGTTACATAGGGCAAGTATTGTACAATACTTCTGTTTTCTGCGATTTTTTCCATTCCTCTGTGTAAATAACCTAATATGGGTTCACAATCAATAACATCCTCACCATCAAGAGTAACAATAAGTCGAAGAACACCGTGCATTGATGGGTGTTGAGGACCCATATTGACTATCATGAGATCTTTTCTTGTAAGCGGTACACTCATATCCTTTCTTTCTTAATTCATTATTCCATGAATTCCTCAAAACGAGGCTCATCAAAATGCAAAATCTAAGACTACTATAAGACTACTAATTAATAAAATAAGAAAAAAATTCGAACGATTAAATTACTTCTCCCGAATATCCAACTGACTTATTAATTTCTTATAACGTACTCTATTTTTCTTTGCCAAATAAGCCAGCAAACGTTGACGTTTTCCCAAAAGTCTTCGTAGACCTCTTTCCGATGAAAAATCTTTTTTGTGTAATTCCAAATGTGAAGCAAGTCTCCGTATCTTATTGGTGAAACTGAATACTTGAAATTCAACAGAACCTCTGTTTTCTTGTTTTTCTTCTTTAACCATAAATCAAAAAATTTTTCTACCTCCTTTCTTTTTCATGTATTTTTCTGATCAGGAAAAATAAAAAATTATGTCAGTTATTTTGAAGTTATTCTAATCTCGTACACACAAAAATTTGCAATTATTCATCTACTGCTGGAATATGGAATTTGGATTTATTTTATCGATGCAAATTGGATAGAAGGGTACATTCTTTTATTTTAGATAGAAGAAATGTTTCTTCTATCTAAAATAAAAGAATTTTTCTGATTTATTTATTGCTATATCCAATTTATAGAATTGATACACCATTTAATTGATATCATTTAGCAAAATGAAACACAGCATATGCATCGATCTTTCGGCTCGAGAATTTCACGGTATAGAGATTAAGAAATAGGCTATTAAGTAACTCTAAATGAATTGTGGATACATCTGTATCCTTAACATACTGAAACGACTGCCATTATTCGTATCAAACCAATAGCGATTCCTAAAAGCTAAATCTTGTAATCAATGGTGGGCCAATAATGCATTTTTTTGCATATGTATTAAGACGCTTGGTCTGATTTCGAAATTGTCCAGAGTTTTTTATGTTGTTTTCATTGCAAAATGATGGATTTCCTTCCGTAACTTTCCAATTACGAGTACGAGAATTGAAAGACTTTAAAATTCTCAATTCTCTACGGTGTCTAGGAGATAGATAGAATATTTTCAGGAACAAGAAAATCAGAAGAATCTTTTTCTCTATTCACTACCATTCCGCGTCTTCGACTTCTATTAGTTTCTTTTCTTCTTTAATGCAATAGCTATAGTTTGATATAGAATCCATTTCTCAAAGTAATGGAAACCTTTCTCTTATAGGAAATGGTTCGAAAATCGCTATTCCACCTTTTAGGTTTAGGTATCGTGAAAAGTGATACCTGTGAAGATCGTGCATTTCAGTCACATTCAGATCCTTTTTTGAGTCCATGATATAACCAAATTGGATGGATCTTCCACCCGTTTAGCTAAGAAAGAATAGATGCAGAGGTGGATAATAGATCGATAGGAAGATCATGAGCTGCCCCATAATGAAACCGCCAGTAGTCGCGAATATCTCCTTCTTCCCTAACCCAAGATTGGAGAAAGAAGATCTAAGAGGGACCTATGGAGAATGTGGTCAGAAATCCATAATAGAGTCCGACCACAACGACCGAATTAATTATCCTCATCGAGAAACTTAGACTACCAAGTAGAAAAGATTTGAAAATCATGGCATGGGTCTCCTTTTTTTCTTTCTTTAGAGTTTTCTATATGCACAATTTCTCGATGTTTCGATGAGAATTTCTTGACTTTCCATATATAGAAAGAGATAGACTATAAATGACATCTCTTATGTCACTAAGACCAAAGGGATGGATATTAAATGATAGGAAGTGCTAGGAAGTGAAATAGAATGAAATAGAGCCACTTTGGGCTTCCCTATGAAATGAGGCATGGAACGGAGCCACTACGAAGAAATTCCGGGAGTTACGAAAGAAGCTTCGGACTCATATTGTTCATGGGTTGAGAGCGGGAGTTGAACTCTAGGTCGAATCCCCCCTTGTTCCTCAGTAGCTCAGTGGTAGAGCGGTCGGCTGTTAACTGACTGGTCGTAGGTTCGAATCCTACTTGGGGAGA